TTTAATTTAAAATACTAGCTTTGGGAGCTAGTGATGGGAGTTAAAATCTCCTTTCTTTGAGCAGTAGGGGAGATTTTAACTTCCGGCATTTGGTTTACAAGACCAATGCTCTGAAACTGAGCTACTAGTGCATGATTATTTTAAGGCTTTGTTTTCTAATCAACCAATTATGGGCATGAAAACTAAGAATAGCATAAAATATAAGGTGGATGCAATTTGACCAATAATAATATAAGGGTCTTCAACTGGCATTCCTCCGATTCAGGTGAGGATGGCGACGTCTGCGATGAGAATTCAGAAGAAAAATTGTGAGACGGGTCGGAATGTGAGACTTCGTCGTTTTGACGTGTGTAGGATGGGGACGATTATGAGCACGAGAATGGAAAATAGGAGGGCTAGAACACCGCCTAGTTTATTTGGGATTGATCGTAGGATTGCGTAGGCGAATAGGAAATATCATTCTGGTTTAATATGTGGTGGTGTGACTAGGGGGTTGGCGGGTGTGAAGTTGTCAGGATCTCCTAATAGATTTGGTATAAATAGTGCTAGAATAGCTAGGGAAATGAGAAGTATTATAAAGCCTAATAGGTCTTTATAGGAGAAATATGGGTGGAATGGGATTTTATTTGTATTTGAGTTTAAGCCGAGTGGGTTGTTAGATCCTGTTTCGTGGATAAATAATAGGTGAATAATGGTGAAGGCTATAATAACGAATGGAAGGATAAAGTGGAAAGCAAAGAAACGAGTGAGGGTAGCATTATCTACTGAGAAACCACCTCAAATTCATTGTACGAGTGTATTTCCGATATATGGGATTGCAGAAAGTAGATTTGTAATAACGGTAGCGCCTCAGAATGATATTTGACCCCATGGGAGTACGTAACCTACAAAGGCAGTTATTATTGTTAGAAGTAGTAGAATAACTCCGATATTTCATGTTTCTTTATATAGGTATGAGCCATAATAAAGTCCTCGGCCAATGTGTATATAAATACAGATAAAAAATAGTGAAGCACCGTTAGCATGAATATTTCGTACGAGTCATCCATAGTTTACGTCTCGGCAAATATGGGCTACAGACGAGAAGGCGGTTGTAATATCTGCTGTGTAGTGTATAGCAAGAAATAACCCTGTTAGAATTTGGGTGACTAGGCAAAGACCTAGGAGGGAACCGAAATTTCATCAGGCTGAGATATTTGAGGGGGCTGGTAGATCAATAAGGGCATCATTTATAATTTTTAGAAGTGGATGAGTTTTTCGTAGGTTTGCCATTCGAGTTCTTATAGTTGAATACAGCGATGGCTTTTCAAGCCGTAGGTCTAGGTTAGACTCCTAGTAGGAATTATGACGTATATTATGTTTTTATTTTTATTTGGTTTAGTGTTTGGATTAATTGCGGTTGCTTCTAATCCTTCTCCTTATTTTGCTGCTTTGGGGTTGGTAGTAGTAGCAGGTATGGGGTGTGGTTTATTAGTTGGGTATGGGGGCCCATTTTTATCTTTGGTATTATTTTTGATTTATTTAGGGGGAATATTGGTAGTTTTTGCATATTCAACGGCTCTTGTTGCTGATCCCTATCCGGAGAGCTGAGGTAGTTGATCTGTTGTAATTTATATGGTCTTGTATGTAACGGTTGTGGTATTTACTTCTGGCTTGTTTTGGGATGGGTGATATGAGATTTTATGGGTGCCTGTAGATGAGTTTGAAGGATTTTTTGTGTCTCGTGGGGATATTGTAGGGGTTGCTTTAATATATTCTTTTGGGGGTGGTATATTGTTTGTTAGTGCTTGGGTTCTACTTCTCACTTTATTTGTAGTGTTGGAATTAACTCGTGGTTTAAGTCGTAGTACACTTCGTACAGTTTAGTATATAAGAAATAAGGTTGCTAGGGTTGAAGTAAGGAGAAAGAAAGTAAGGTATGTTTTGATCAATCCCTGTTGAATATTACTTGTTATTGAAATTAATGGTATGTTATAGGATATTATGGCTTTTGGACCGATTTTTTCTAATCAGGTTTGGTCAATTATTTGGCTAGCAATTATTTGGCCAGTAGTTAGATTTAATTTTGGAATAAGGCGATGTATAATTGATGGGAAGAATCCTAGTATGTTGGAGAAGTTATGGATGATGAGGTGAGGGGTGACTTTATGTTGTTTACTTGTTAGTGAGGCTAACTCTAGGGCTATTAGTAAACCAACAATAGTAACGATTAAGGCAGCTAATTTTATAAAAAGGGGTATTGATATTACTGGTGTTTTCATAGGGATAATATTTGATGTAATTAAAAAACCGGCTAGGATACTTCCTCAGGCTAGTCGTTTAAGGGGATTAATTAATGTTGGGTCATTTTCGTTGATTGGTGAGAATGAGTTAAATCGTGGATGACCCATTGAAACAAAGAAAATAATACGCAGGCTGTAAATAGCTGTGAAAGAAGTGGCTAGTAGAGTCAGGATTAGGGCTCAGGCGTTGATGTAAGATGTATTAAGTGCTTCAATAATAGCATCTTTGGAGAAAAAACCGGCTAAGAATGGACTACCTGTCAGAGCTAGGCTACCAAGTGTTATGCAGGAAGATGTAAATGGTGCTAGATGATGTATACCACCTATTTTACGAATATCTTGTTCGTCATTTAAACTATGAATGATTGAACCTGAGCAAAGAAAGAGTATTGCTTTGAAGAAGGCATGGGTGCAAATGTGTAAAAAAGCAAGTTGGGGTTGATTTAGTCCAATGGTTACTATTATTAAGCCTAGTTGGCTTGATGTAGAGAAGGCTACGATTTTTTTGATATCATTTTGGGTTAGGGCACATGTAGCCGTAAATAAGGTAGTAAGGGCACCTAAGCAGAGACAGGTAGTTATAGCGGTTTGATTATTTTCTATTAATGGACTAACTCGAATTAGTAAGAAGATACCTGCTACAACTATTGTACTAGAATGAAGTAGGGCAGAGACCGGCGTAGGACCTTCCATGGCCGAGGGAAGCCATGGATGTAACCCAAATTGGGCTGATTTACCAGTAGCGGCAATGATTAGGCCTACTAATGGATATGTTATGTTATAATCTTTAGTGGTTGTGAAAATTTGTTGTAATTCTCAGGAGTTTAGGTTTGTTGCTATTCATGCCATGGCAAAGATAAGGCCAACATCCCCAACTCGATTGTAAATGACTGCTTGTAATGCGGCGGTATTTGCATCTGCCCGCCCGTATCATCAACCAATGAGAAGGAAAGATATAATGCCGACTCCTTCTCATCCAATAAATAATTGAAATATATTGTTTGCTGTTACTAGAATGATTATAGTAATTAGAAATACTAGCAGATATTTGAAAAATTGGTTTTTATTAATATCTGTGTGTATATATCAGGATGCGAATTCAAGAATGGATCAGGTTACATACAGGGCAATTGGAGTGAAGATAATTGAATAATAATCGAATTTAAAACTAATGTTGATATCGAAGGTTGTTGTGTTTATTCAGTTTCAATTAATGATAATAACTTCTAACCCCTCGTTGAGGAATAGAAGTAGTGGGAATATACTTATAAAAAAAGCTAATATTACTGATGTTTTGACTTGTATTGTAGCTCAGTTTGCTGTTTTTGGGTGAGGGTGAAGGGTAGTTAGAATGGGGTACATTAGTAGTAGTAAGATAATAATTAAGCTTGATGTTATTATAATGGAGGTTGGGTTCATAGCTATAGCTTGGATTTGCACCAAGAGTTTTTGGTTCCTAAGACCAATGGATGAGCTATTATCCTTCATAAGCGTTCGAGTGAGCTTTGGAGTTTAACCAAAGTAATAAAGATTAGCAGTCTTTGTTGCTGCGGGCCTCTCTCGGTGGATAAGAAGATTTTAACTTCTATCTTTAGAATCACAATCTGATGTTTTAGTTAAACTATACCTACAAGCAGCTCAGCCTCAGATTAAGCTTGGTTTAAGAATTAGGAGTATTAGTGGTATTAGGTGGAGTGTTATTAATAGGTGTTCTCGGGTGTGAGATGGGTCTAGTGCAATAATGTGTGTGGGGAGTAGTCCTCGTTGGGTTATAAGGAATATATAAAGTGAATATGCTGCTGTAAGCAGGGTTCCTATCCCTGTTAATGCAAGGGTTCATCATGATCAATTGAATAAAGAGGTAATAAGTATTAGTTCACCCATTAGATTTGGGAAAGGGGGTAGTGCAAGATTAGCTAAATTTGTAATAAACCACCATGAAGTTATTAGTGGGAGGGCTATTTGTAGTCCTCGTATTAATATTATGGTTCGACTATGTGTGCGTTCATAATTAGTATTTGCTAGGCAGAATAGGGCTGAAGATGTTAATCCGTGTGCAATTATAAGGATGAGTGCACCAGTAAACCCTCAGGGTGTTTGTGTGAGGATACCACCAATTACCAGGCCCATATGACCGACTGATGAGTAGGCAATTAGTGATTTTAGATCAGTTTGACGGAGGCAAATTGATGCTGTTATTACTAGTCCTCAGAGAGCGAAGATAATAAACGGGTAGCTTAATTCTTTAGTTAGTGGTTCTAGTATAATTATTATACGTATTATGCCATAACCTCCAAGTTTTAGGAGGATTGCTGCTAGGATTATTGATCCTGCAATTGGAGCTTCAACATGTGCTTTAGGAAGTCAAAGATGTACGCCGTATAGTGGTATTTTTACTAAAAATGCTAGTAAACAACCTGCTCATCATAGTTTGTCTGCGTAGGTTGAGAGAGGGAAATAGTTGGAGTATTGGAGGGTTAATAGAGATAGGGTTCCTATATTGTTTTGTAAAAGTAATAAAGCAACTAGTAAAGGTAGTGAACCTGCTAGGGTATAAAATAGGAAGTAAGTACCTGCATTAAGTCGTTCTGTTTGGTTACCCCATCGTGTGATAAGGAATAGGGTTGGAATAAGTGTTGCTTCAAATATGATATAAAATATAATGATTTCGGTGGCGCTAAAGGCTAAAATGAGAAATATCTGTAAAGATGTTAATAATGTAATATATATACGTTGCCGGTTGATAGGTTCTGTAGATAGGTGATTTTGGCTTGCAAGGATTATAAGGGGGAGTAGTCAACAGGTTAAAATTAGAAGGGGAATTGATAGAGAGTCTGTTGCTATGTATATATTAAGGGTTGATCAACCTGTTTCTGATAAGTTTTTTAATCAATATAGACTAGTTAATGCGATTATTAGACTATGTAGTAGGGTTGTAGGTCATAATCACTTGGCAGAGGTTATTCAAATTATTGGAAGTAGCATTAGGGTTGGAATAAGAATTTTTAACATTGTAGGAGGTTTAGATTTTGAAGACGATCTGAGCCATGGGTGCGGGCAGTGGCTACTAGTAAAGCTAGCCCTGCGCTTGCTTCACATGCTGAGAATGTTAATAAGAGTATAGGTGAGGCTGAGAAGTGTATAGAGCCTAGTTGAAGTGTTCATAATGATAGGGCAATAAATAAAGAAAGTATTATACCTTCTAGGCATAGGAGGGCAGAAAGAAGGTGGGTTCGATGAAATGTCAGGCCTGTAAGGCCTAGTAGAAAAGTAGCGGAGAAGGCGAAGTGGGTAGGGGTCATTAGGAAATTGTGGATTCTAACCACAAGTTTTTGAGTCGAAATCAAATGTTTTTTTTAGACTAATTACCTATTCAGCTCATTCTAAGCCACCTTGGACTCACTCATAAATTAAGCCGAGGGTTAGTAAGATTAAGATTATTGAGGCTCAGAAAAATGTGGTTAGTGGGTAATCTAGTTGGTCTCCTCAAGGTAATGGGAGGAGTAGGGCAATTTCTAGATCAAATAGTAGGAAGAGGATGGCGATTAAGAAGAATCGAAGAGAGAAAGGTAATCGGGCATTGCCTAACGGGTCAAACCCACATTCGTATGGTGAGAGTTTTTCATGATCTGGACTTGTGAGGGGTAATCAGAAGGAAACTATGGCGAGGATTAAGGATAGTGAAGTGGTAATTGTAATCAAGATCATAGTTAAATTCATTATCTTTCCTTGGGTTTTAACCAAGATCGGGTGATTGGAAGTCACTAATATTTAGTTGTACTAGAAAGATATGACCCTCATCAATAGATGGAGATGTAAAGGAATAGTCAGACAACGTCTACGAAGTGTCAGTATCAGGCAGCTGCTTCGAATCCAAAATGGTGTTCAGATGTGAAGTGGTGTTGGATTTGTCGTAGGAGGCAAATAGCTAAAAATGTAGATCCAATGATTACATGGAGTCCGTGAAATCCAGTTGCTACAAAGAATGTGGAGCCATAAACACCGTCTGCAATTGTAAAAGGTGCTTCGTAGTATTCTATGGCTTGGAGAAAGGTGAAGTAAAAACCAAGAAGAATTGTTAAGGCTAATGATTGAATTGCTTGTTTACGTTTCCCCTCTATGATACTATGGTGAGCTCATGTAACTGTAACTCCAGAGGCTAGTAGTACAGCTGTGTTGAGTAAAGGAACTTCAAAAGGGTCTAAAGTAGTAACACCTGTTGGGGGTCAGCAGCCCCCTAGTTCAGGAGTTGGGGCTAAACTAGAGTGGTAGAAAGCTCAAAAAAACCCTAGAAAAAAGAAGACTTCTGATGTGATAAATAATACTATTCCATATCGTAAACCCTTTTGTACAGGAGGTGTGTGGTGTCCTTGAAATGTGCCTTCTCGGATAATATCTCGTCACCACTGGTATATTGTGAGAATAAGTAGTATTATACCTAATGTTATAAGGATTGTGGAGTGGAAGTGGAATCAGATTGCAAGACCGGATGTTATTAAAAGGGCAGCAGTTGCACCTGTTAATGGTCATGGACTGGGGTCAACTATATGATATGCGTGTGCTTGGTGTGCCATTAAACGTTTTCTTGAAGATATAGGCTTAATAAAAGTACAAAGACATAAGCTTGGATTATGGCGACGGCAATCTCTAGTAGTGTAAGTATGTACAATAGGATTGCAGTTGAAATGGCCACTGCTGGTATTAGTGGTATAAGTACGAATGTGGCTGTTGCAATTAGTTGAATTAAAAGATGGCCTGCTGTTAAATTAGCTGTTAAACGAACACCAAGGGCTAAAGGTCGGATAAAAAGGCTAATTGTCTCAATAATTACTAGTACTGGGATTAATAGTGTGGGTGTTCCTTCTGGTAGAAGATGGCCTAGGGCGATGGTTGGTTGATTTCGTATACCAATAATAACGGTTGCTAGTCAAAGAGGTACTGCAAGACCTAGATTTATAGATAGTTGTGTGGTGGGTGTAAAAGTGTAGGGTAGAAGTCCAAGTATATTGATGGAAATAATTAATAATATTAAGGATATAAATATAAGGGCTCACTTATGAGCATTTAAACCTAATGGTAAGAAGATTTGGCTGGTGAACTGATTAATAAACCAATTTTGTATGGTTAACAATCGATTATTTAATCAGCGAGTTGTTGGGGTGGGTAATATAATGCAGGGAGTGAGGAGTGCAATAGTAATTAGAGGAACTCCTATTATAGTAGGGCTTATAAACTGGTCGAAAAGGCTTAGTGTCATGGTCAATTTCAGGGCTCTGTTTTAGGTTTTTCTGTGCTTTGTGTTGTAATGGCATTCGGAAAATTATGGGCTATAATCTTTGTTGGTATGATGATCAATAGAATTGCTCAAGATGTAATTATAATAGTAAATCAAGGTGTGGGGTTGAGCTGGGGCATGTCGCTAGGGGTGATTAGGAGTCACCAATCTTTAGCTTAAAAGGCTAATGCTATGACCTATTTAGCTTCTTAGCGAGGCATCTTCAAGTATTATGGATGATCAGTTTTCAAAGTGTTCCAATGGGGTTGCTTCTACTACAATTGGTATAAAACTGTGATTTGCTCCGCAGATTTCTGAGCATTGTCCGTAGAAAACTCCGGGATGGGAGGCAATGAAGGCGGTTTGGTTTAAGCGTCCAGGTACGGCATCTATTTTTACACCCAGGGCTGGGACTGCTCAGGAGTGGAGAACATCTTCTGCAGAGACTAGTACTCGAATTGGGGACTCTGCTGGGATTACCATTCGATGATCTGCTTCTAGTAAACGGAATTGACCGGGGGTTAAATCTTGAGTATTAATTATATAAGAGTCAAACTCTAGATTTTCATAATCAGTATACTCATAACTTCAGTATCATTGATGTCCGATAGCTTTAACTGTAAGGTGGGGATTATTAATTTCATCCATGAGATAAAGAATTCGAAGGGATGGAAGGGCAATTAAGATTAAGATAATCGCTGGTAGGATAGTTCAAATAATTTCAATTTCTTGAGAATCTAAGAGGTATTTGTTAGTGAGTTTAGTGGAGACTATTGCTACAATGATGTATAATACTAGTGTACTAATTAAGAAAACAATCATTAGAGCATGGTCGTGGAAGTGAAGGAGTTCTTCTATAACAGGTGATGCTGCGTCTTGAAAGCCTAGTTGTAGGGGGTGTGCCATGTTTACAAAACACGGGGGACTTTAACCCTCAATTCTCCCTCGACAAGGAAGTGTTATAATATTTTACTAGTGTTTTATGAAGAAAGTGACAGAGTGGTTATGTGGTTGGCTTGAAACCAACTTATGGGGGTTCAATTCCTTCTTTTCTCGTTAATTTGTTTGTACCTGGACAAAGGCTGGCTCTTCGAATGTGTGGTAAGGGGGAGGACATCCAAATAGTCATTCCACGTTAGTTGAGGTAAGCTCTACCGTTATAACTTCTCGTTTAGCAGCAAATGCTTCTCAGATAATGAATAGGAATATAATTACTGCTACAAGAGAAACGAGTGAACCCACAGATGAGATTGCATTCCATAATGTATAAGCATCTGGATAATCCGAATATCGACGGGGTATTCCAGCTAGGCCTAGGAAGTGTTGAGGGAAAAATGTAAGGTTGACTCCAATAAATATAATACCGAAATGGATTTTTGTTCAAGAGCTGTGAAGAGTATAACCCGAAAATAAGGGGAATCAATGTACAAATGCAGCGATAATGGCGAATACAGCCCCTATTGATAGGACATAATGGAAATGAGCTACTACGTAGTATGTGTCATGCAGGACGATATCTAAAGATGAGTTGGCTAGGACAATACCAGTCAAACCTCCCACTGTGAATAGGAAAATAAAACCAAGAGCTCATAAAAGAGGTGTTTCTCATTTAATAGCTCCTCCATGTAATGTTGCAAGTCAGCTAAATACTTTTACACCAGTTGGAATGGCAATAATTATGGTGGCAGATGTAAAGTAGGCCCGTGTATCTACATCTATGCCAACTGTAAACATGTGGTGGGCTCAAACAATAAAACCTAAAAGGCCAATTGCTATTATAGCTCATACCATACCCATGTAGCCGAAAGGTTCTTTTTTGCCGGAATAATAGGCAACAATGTGAGAAACCATACCAAAACCAGGTAGGATGAGAATATAGACTTCTGGGTGCCCGAAAAATCAAAACAAGTGTTGATAAAGAATTGGATCTCCACCTCCTGCAGGATCAAAGAATGTTGTGTTAAGGTTTCGGTCTGTAAGAAGTATTGTAATACCGGCAGCTAGAACTGGCAAGGATAATAGAAGAAGGACAGCAGTAATAAGAACTGCTCATACAAATAAGGGGGTTTGATATTGTGAAATAGCTGGTGGTTTTATATTAATAATTGTGGTAATAAAATTAATTGCCCCTAGAATTGAAGAGACCCCAGCTAAGTGTAGAGAAAAAATAGTAAGATCTACAGAGGCTCCGGCATGGGCTATATTACCTGCTAGTGGGGGGTAAACAGTTCAGCCTGTTCCAGCTCCAGCTTCTACACCAGAGGAGGCAAGAAGTAAGAGGAATGAAGGGGGGAGAAGTCAAAAGCTTATATTATTTATTCGAGGGAAGGCTATATCAGGGGCCCCAATTATTAGGGGGATAAGTCAGTTTCCAAAGCCTCCAATTATGATTGGTATAACTATAAAGAAGATTATTACAAAGGCATGTGCTGTTACGATAACATTATAAATTTGATCGTCACCTAGAAGGGCGCCAGGTTGGCTTAGTTCTGCTCGGATGAGTAGGCTTAAAGCTGTGCCTACTATACCAGCTCAAGCACCAAATACTAAATAAAGGGTGCCGATATCTTTGTGATTGGTCGAGAAAAATCAACGTGTAATTGCCACAGGTAGGATGGCTGAGTTAAGCGGTGGCTTGTAGTCCCACAGACAGAGGTTTGATCCCTCTTCTTATCAAGTCCCGAGTATTTTGGATTGCAAACCCAAAGAAGTAGACTAACGTCTGCCGGGGCTTTCCCCCGCCTTTTGTTTTGACAGGCGGGGGAAAGGTAGATGGATGCTCTCTGGTTTGGGCGCTTAGCTGTTAACTAAGAGTTTGTAGGATCGAGGCCTGCCTATCTAGTAAGGCTTTAGCTTAATTAAAGTATTTGTTTTGCATGCAGAAGATGTAGGGTAAAGTCCTGCAAGTCTTATCAGGAATTGGAAGAATTTCACTTCCGCTTAGGACTTTGAAGGTCCTTGGTCTATTCTATCCTAAATTCCTTAGGGTATTAATAAAGTAATTATTGTTGGGGTAAGTGGTAGTATTAATAGTGTGATTGTTGTTGTGAGTGTTAAAAGTATAGTGGGTTGTACAGGGATAAGTCGTCAAGGGGTAATACCAGTTAAATTGTTTGGGGATATTGTAAGTGTTATGGCGTATGAGATGCGTAAATAAAAATATAGGCTTAGTAGGGCTGTTAATGCGGCTAGTGTTGCTATTGGAGCAAGGTTTTGTTTGGTTAATTCTTGTAGGATTAGTCATTTTGGTATAAAACCTGTTAGAGGAGGCAACCCTCCTAATGATAAAAGAATTAGGGGGGTTACGGCTGTGAGTGTTGGGGTTTTCGTTCATGAGATAGATAGGGTATTTATGTTGGTTGCTTTATTAAGTTTAAATGTAAGGAATATTGAGGTTGTTATAATAAGATATGTAAGAAGGGTTAGGAGGGTTAATGAGGGGGAAAATTGTAGAATTAAAATTATTCACCCGAGGTGAGCGATTGAAGAGTATGCAAGGATCTTTCGTAACTGTGTTTGATTTATACCACCTCATCCTCCGACAAGGGTTGAGGCAATGCCCATAGTAATGATAAGGGTTGAGTTGGTTGGTTGTATTTGTAATAAAAGGGCAAGTGGGGCAAGTTTTTGTCAGGTTGATAAAATAAGTCCTGTTGTAAGATCTAACCCTTGTAGGACTTCGGGTAATCATGCGTGAATTGGTGCAAGACCAATTTTTAATGCTAAAGCAAGGGTAATAATGGTGTTTGGGATGGGGTGGGTTATTTGTTGAATATCTCATTGACCTGTAATTCAGGCGTTGGTAATACTTGCAAAGAGTAGTATAGCGGCTGCGGTAGCTTGGGTAAGAAAATATTTTGTGGTTGCTTCAACTGCTCGTGGGTGGTGGTGTTGTGTTATAAGGGGTAAAATAGCAAGGGTATTTATTTCAAGTCCCATTCAGGCCAGTAGTCAATGGGAGCTTGCGAATGTAATTGTGGTACCTAAGCCTAGTCCTAATAGCAATAGGGTTAAGATATAAGGGTTCATTAGTAAAAGAAGGAGTTTAACCTACATATTTGGGGTATGGGTCCAAGAGCTTAATTAGCTGATTTTACTAGAAGGTGGTGTATTGGAGGCACCGAGAGTTTTGATCTCTCAGGGAAGGGTTCGATCCCCTTTCTTCTAAGGAGTTGGGGGGATTTTAACCCTCATAAATCACTCTATCAAAGTGGTCCTTTATTCAGGCACAGCTCCTTGTTAAAGGTAAGGGGGAAGCCCTGCAAATGCAATGGGGAGTGCAAGGTGTCAGATTACTAATGCTAGTGTTAAAGGTAAGAAGTTTTTTCAGATAAGGTGTATGAGTTGATCGTATCGGAATCGTGGGTAGGAGGCTCGAATTCATAAGAAGATTATTGAAAGAATTGTTGCTTTGATTATTAGGTTTACGGTAGTGAGGTATGGGATTATTGGAATATTTGATGTGCCTAAAAATAGTGCGGTGGAAAGTGTATTTATGAATAGAATGTTGGCGTATTCTGCGAGGAAAAATAGGGCGAAAGGACCTCCTGCATATTCTACATTGAAGCCCGATACTAATTCAGATTCTCCTTCTGTTAGATCGAAAGGGGTTCGGTTTGTTTCTGCTAATGTTGATACATACCATATTGCGGCTAAAGGTCAGGCTGGTATAATTAGTCAAATGCTTTCTTGGGTAATATTGAAGGTTTGAAGTGTAAAACCTCCGGCTAGAATAATTGTACTTAAGAGGATTAAACCTAGACTGACTTCATAAGAAATTGTTTGGGCTACAGCTCGTAGGGCTCCAATGAGAGCATATTTTGAATTTGACGCTCAGCCTGATCCTAAGATTGAGTAGACGGCTAGGCTGGAAAGGGCTAAGATAAATAGGATACCTAGATTTAAGTCAATTACTGGATGTGGTATTGGTATTGGGGCTCATAGTGTTATGGCTAGTGTTAGAGCTAATATTGGTATTATTAGGAATATAATAGGGGAAGAAGTTGATGGGCGTACAGGTTCTTTAATAAATAGTTTAATACCATCAGCGATGGGTTGAAGTAGCCCGTAGGGTCCGACGATGTTTGGGCCTTTTCGTATTTGTATGTAGCCTAGCATTTTCCGTTCAAGAAGGGTTAAGAAGGCTACGGCTAATAAAACAGGAATGATAAGGGCTAATGGGTTGATAATATGAGTGATGAATACTGAAATCATAGATAAGGAGAGGATTTGAACCTCTGTAGAAAGGGTTTAGGTCTTTTGCAATTACCGGGCTCTGCCACCTTAACAAGCTGTTCTCTTCAGCATAGGGATATGCCCTTTTGCCTTTTTTAGTTGATTTCATTAGGTGGGGGTGAGGCATACTTTAAGCATGGGCCTCTCCTTTTCGGTCCTTTCGTACTAGAAAAGATCATGGCATAGATAGAAACTGACCTGGATTACTCCGGTCTGAACTCAGATCACGTAGGACTTTAATCGTTGAACAAACGAACCCTTAATAGCGGCTGCACCATTAGGATGTCCTGATCCAACATCGAGGTCGTAAACCCCCTTGTCGATATGGACTCTAAAAGGGGATTGCGCTGTTATCCCTAGGGTAACTTGGTCCGTTGATCGGCGTTGCCGGATCATTTTTGGTCAGAAATTCTGTTTACTAGAGCGGGAGCTCTTAGTTTTGGGAGGTGATGGTAAAAGTTCTCCTGGTCCACGTGGGGGTTTTATGTGCCCCGCGGTCGCCCCAACCGAAGACACAGGGGTAGTATTCTTTTAGTTTATCCTTTTGTTTAGGGTATTTAGTGTGATCTACCTTTTGTCTAAAGCTCCATAGGGTCTTCTCGTCTTATGGTGTTATTCCCGCTTCTGCACGGAAAGATCAATTTCATTGACTTAGAAAAGGAGACAGTTAAGCCCTCGTTATGCCATTCATACAGGTCTTCATTTAAAAGACAAGTGATTGCGCTACCTTCGCACGGTTAAAATACCGCGGCCGTTAAACATATAGTCACAGGGCAGGCGGGACCTCTTATTTTTAAGATACAAGAGGCGATGTTTTTGGTAAACAGGCGAGGCTTCATGTGTTTGCCGAGTTCCTTCTTTTCTTTTTAGTCTTTCCTTAAAGGCATGCCTGTGTGGGTTTAACGGTTTGTTATTGAATGTTTTTCTAGTTTTTTAATTGTTATTCAATGCCCTCTTTATTTGGGACCGTTAAATTTCGGTGGTAGGTCCGTTCCGAGTTACACGAATGCAAGGAGAAGATATATATCTTCTTATTACTCATATTAGCATAATTACTCCTATGTTTGCATAGGATAGCCTGATATATTTAGGGTGTGAGATTGAGTATCGGTATTGAAGGTGTTTTGTATGTTTGAGCTTTAACGCTTTCTATTGAGATGGCTGCTCTTGGGCCCACTCAAACATAATACCTTTTATTTATATGATCTTTATTCACCTGTTAAAGTTGTATCTTGCTTCAAATGGGCTGTTCCCCTTTTGAATAAATTTGTTAATAAAGAAACTGAGAGGCTGAACTTTAATCCATTTCTCAGGTAACCAGCTATTACTAAGTTCGATAGGTTTATCACCTCTACTCGAAGCTCTTCCCACTCTTTTGTCACAGAGACGGGTGTGCCCTATAAATAGGCTGTCTTGGAGTAGCTCACTTAGTTTCGGGGAATCAAACTAAAATGCTCTTTGCTTGAGTTTTTCTAACTAAATCATGATGCAAAAGGTACGAGTTTAAATCTCTGCTTTTTTAGGCTTTACTAGGTTATTTCATTTCTCTTTCAGCGTTCCCTTGCGGTACTTTCTCTATTGCGCCATAATTCCTTTTCTGTCGCCCATACTAAGGTGGAAAAATGATTTGTTTTGTGTGGTTTGAGGTGTTTGGGTTTATTAATGATGTGGTGTTGTTTTTGGTTAGGTGGGCTAGCTATTTGGCGTCAGGGTAATCTGATTTGCACAGATGCTTTCTCGGTGTAAGGGAGATGCTTTTCTATTTAGCTATACTCTGGTTTTACCAAGTGCACCTTCCGGTACACTTACCATGTTACGACTTGCCTCTCCTTTATGGGTTTTGTAGTTTTAGTTAAATTGATATTAGGTTTGGAGAGAGTGACGGGCGGTGTGTGCGCGCTTCAGGGCCAATTTCAGTAGAACTCTCTATTTTCTGCTTACTGCTAAATCCTCCTTCGGATGAACTTTTCAGAACATCATTCGTATTCCTTAATTTAAGGAATGTAGCCCATCTCTTCCCCTTCTATTCGCTACACCTCGACCTGACGTTCTGGGTTGTACCAGTTTTGCTTACTATAAGTCTCTCATGAGGTAAGCTGACGACGGCGGTATATAGGCGGGTTTAACAAAGAAAGGTGAGGTTTAACGGGGATTATCGGTTATAGGACAGGCTCCTCTAGGTGGGTCTAAAGCACCGCCAAGTCCTTTGGGTTTTAAGCCAGAGCTTGTAGTACCCGGGCGGATAACATGTGTATTTTGTTATCTATGTTTATGGCCAAGCATAGTGGGGTATCTAATCCCAGTTTGTGTCAGGGCTTTCGTGGGTTCAGTGGTATAAAATCACTTTCGTAGTTGAACTTCTAGTCTTCGGGTGCGTATAACAGCTTTGTAGATATTTGATTTTATTTTTAGTTATTCTTAACCACGCTTTACGCCGTATTTTATCAGCTTGGGTCTCTCGTATAACCGCGGTGGCTGGCACGAGTTTTACCGGCCCTATATAGCTTTAATTAAGTCAAGTTTTCACTTATAGCTTAATGTTTATCACTGCTGATTTCCCTTGTGGGTGTGGCTTAGCAAGATGTCATGGGCTAGTTGTATGTGCCTGATATCGGCTCCTTGTTTCCTATAGGAGACACAGGGCATTCTCACGGGGATGCGGATACTTGCATGTGTAATTTAAGCTAGAGTTGATAGTAAAGTTAGGACCAAGCCTTTGTGTCTGCGAAACTTTCTAGGGTTTATCTTAATATCTTCAGTATTATGCTTTATTTAAGCTACGTTGACATTAATTTTATTTTAATAGTGTAATAAACACACATTTAAAGCAAAATTATACTACTAGAGGTTATCCTGTTTCCGGGGGGTTTTCAGGAGTGTTAATCATCTTAGGAGTTAGGGGGGGTAGGGGGGGTTTACGGAAAAAAACCCCAGGGGCATCTTAGATATTTTAGGAGTGATACTGCTACTTTATGCTCTTGATATCGAGATATGCTATTCTTTATAGAAAATCTTTTCAACATGGTTACTATTTCTTGCTGGCAAGAAAATGTACAACCTTGTCAGTCATTTCTGTACGCACTCTGAAATGCCAAGTGAAAGGAAACCAAAAAAAAAATACCAAATGCCCTGTGGAAAGAACGCCAGGCATGTGGGGTAATGCGTCGTATGTACTCCACCATTAACTTATGCAAGCGTCGATGAAAGTGTGGGGAATAATATCAAGTAATGGCCCTGAAGTAGGAACCAAATGCCAGGAATAGTTCACTGTGTGCGACCCCCACAATAGTTGTCCCTCATTATCAATAGTCGAATGCATTTAGGAATCACCGGTTGGTGGTCTCTTACTACATTAAGATTCTGTAGAATATCTATGTGGTGGGTCCTGGTATATCTTGACTTATGAATATTGTGCTAGGTCTTAAGTTTCGCTAATCTTTATTTAAATAACATTAATTAATTATTATAATGCTTTATGTCTACTTCGTATTTTGTTGATATATGAGGGGTTTAAACCAATAATGTTGATTATACATATATGTACTTGAATACCAGTGATATGGTTAATATAAATGTATGGTGATAATACATATATGTCCATTCAACAAAGAATAG